ATATACAAATCACTACCCTCTTTTTTGTATTTCCTTAATTTATTTCCTTAATTGAATTTCGATTGATTAGGACAAAGTTCCTTAAAAACCTCTGCATTCTTTAAAATATCTTGAACAGTTTCTGTAGGTTGAGCCCCTTTTTCAAGGAAATATAAAATAGCAGGAACATTTAAATAAGTTTGATTCTTTATCGGATCATAAAAACCCACTTTCTGAATATCTTTTCCTTCTCTTCGGGATCGAACATCAATTGCAACGATTCGATAGACGGCTCATTGGGATAGATGGAAATGAACAACACCCCCCCTAGAAACGTATAGGAAGCTTTCTCCTCGTACGGCTCGAGAAAAATGATTGATTCGAAGTTTTGTCTCTCTATGGAATTCTATCTAAGAAATGACAACTGGATCCATAAAATGATCAAAGCAATTAAAGATGTAAGTCTTTTTTTCTTCGTTCTTCCTTAAAATGAAAAAGAAACCATTCGTACTCTCATAACTCAAGTTGGATAACTTTCAAACAGTTCAAAGGAAAATCTTTCGACAATTTCATTTATTGAGCGGTCTTTCCTCCTTTTTTGTTTGTCTCGTTTAAAATCGGATTCTTCAGTCTGATCCAGTTATTAAGACAATTAAAAAGGTGTTTCCTTGTTCTGGGATCCTTTATCTTTGTTTTATTTTTAATCATTGGGTTTAGACATTACTTCGGTGCTTTTTAATCCTTTCAAAATGGCAGCAACATACCCTTTTTGCGATTTCTATGAAAGAATCCTACAAGATGATGGATTTCCTCGTGAAACACTTTGGATCGAAAAAGTTTAATCAATTCCAATAAATTTTTTAATTTGAAACTTGCTCGAATTGGATTCTTTCGATTTCCATACCTAAGATATATTTACGAAGTTGTTTCAATTTTTTTATTGATTGGCATTAACCCTAGACCCTTGCCCCGAGAAATAAATTAATACTTTCTACTCGAGCTCCATCATGGACTATTTACATTCTAAGACAACAAAAAACGAGGGGTTCTAGTGAAACAGAACCAATGATGTCGAGCTAAGAGCACCTTCATTCCTACAAAAAATGGTGGATGTACAAATCCACAACGGATCGTGTCCTTCAAGTCGCACGTTGCTTTCTACCACATCGTTTCAAACGAAGTTTTACCATAACATTCCTCTAAGAACCGGTATGGAATTGATTCAATTATGGAATCATGAATAGTCATTGGTTGGGCTGATGTATAAACACCATAATCTATAGTATTATGGTGGATAAAGATTTTTCTGAAGAAGTCTTAGTAAGACGCCATCGCTAATATTAATTTGTCTAACCTTATAATATTAATTAATAAATAATATTAATTAATAAATATATATGATAAATAATTTTTTTATAGAAATAAAAATAATATTATATAAATAATAATAATATAATAAATAATAA